CTTCCTCCCGCGCCCGCCGCCGCCCGGCCCGCGTTAGAGGGGAAGATTAGCAAAGCGGGAAAAGACAGAGGGAGGGGGAGCAGCATCTTATTCTCTTCGCGAGAACTTCCGGATCGGAGAAGCATTCGGAACGGGCTCCGCGTTCATTTCGTTGGCAGAAACGATCCAATCCATTCGGGGCTTCGGGGAACCCAAAGAAGTCTTTTGACTTGATTCATAGATAGAATCAATGATAGATAGACAAGAGATAGATGAACAAATATTCTCTCAAAAAAAAATGGATAAAGAAAGAGCAGAGGCGGCAAGACAGCCCCTATATCGAACACTCATTCCTATCTATTGATAGAAAGATCTTCGTCAAATACCGGAGCCTTTTTTTTTAGGAATTCCTCATATCCAAGGCAGCTTACCACAAGCACCCCACCCCATACGACAGGGGGGCTGTTCGCCTTTTGAATCAAACAAAGTAAGTAGTAGGGGCTTCATAGCGACTTTCATTCTAAAGGAAACCGAAGAACCAACCTTTAGTCAATAGGAGCCCTACTTCCCTCTTTGCGACCTCATCACTTCAATTCAAGCGCAAACCCATTTCTCAGTCACCGGGCGGAGCGCACCTTTGGTACTTCAGTAGGGCGAAGCTGTTTGATAGTGACTTCTTTCGTTTGGTAGGGCGACGAAAGGCTACTTCAATAACGGAAACAGCCTCCAACTCGAGAGGGTCGCCTTTGGAAGCGTTCGCCGGTAACCAAAGCGTCACTCTTTCCTTTTGATTATGTCGTGACGCTGACTGAATCCAATCCATAAACCCGGAAACGAAACAAAGTTCGTTCCCTTTCGTCAAGTAGGCATACGAACCACTTTAGCTTTGCCTGTGACTCTATTGGAACAAAGCAAAGAAGGAGGCGGAATAGAGAAAGGAAAGGGACAAGGGCGGTGAAGCTTGGCGCGAAGGCTGCTGGTTCGGGGGTAGGGTACAGTACTAAAGGTCCTCGGACTTCCAGGCGGTTTTTCTTTTGGGCAGCAGTTCACCGTTGGATCTCGCCAATACAGCCCCCTATAGTTTTCGTTACCGAGATTTCTTTTTTTTTCATTGTTCCCAGGGATTTTTTGGGTAATCCGCTCCCACAAACAGTCAAATCTGAACTGAACCTTGTCGCTCTTCTTTCTTTCCTCGCGGGCAGGAAGCACACCAGCAGCGTGCGTTGCGTGATTCTACTGTGTTTTTTGCACTTGACTGGATGGACAGTTGACCGGAAGAGAACTTCGATTCGCCCGGCCAGCAGGCGGGCGGCGTGCTTATCTTGTGTGACAACACTACAGAGCGAGTGGCTCTTCTAGGCGGGCAGCTGTGTGACAACACTCCAGAGAAAGCGGCGCTTTCGTGTAACATGCTATGGTCTCAACGCCCTTACGAGGTAGTGATGAGTTTCACGCGCTCTAAGCCCGGCCCGCGTTAGAGGAGAAGATTGGCCGCAATCTGAGCGGTACCACCCACCCTACCCTACCACCTATAGGCGGCCGTCCGTCCTACAGCCGCCCGAAAAGGAACTGCAGTGATCTTGAATAGGAATCCTACAGCGATAGATAGAATCCCCATAAAAATACCACTAGATCGAGCACCAGTGATTTCGTATCCGGTCCAAATCTTGGCTAATTGATCGAAGTGGGTAGCTCCAGTAGACCCATAGATCATGGAACAAATAGGGTGGGTAGGCCCAACCACCACACTACACGTATAGACGCGAACCCCCCTCGTTACCGTACGTGCGACTCTCACCGCATACGGCTCGCACAAAGACTCCTAAATCCATCCCGAGCCTTTTCTTCCACCTCTCCTCTCCAATCCTCGATCAAACTTGCGTTCCCCAGGCGCTATTCAATGGGGGGTCTTTCCTTCGCCTATCGTATGTATCGGCTTGGCTTCGTCCCGAACCAAGGAGGCATTCTGGCGGGCGCGCGCGTGTAGGAAGGCCGACCACTACATAAGCTAAAAGACTACGACTACAAGCCGGAAGCGACTCGCTTCTATTCTCGTTGGGATTGGATATAGATGGGGAATCTATAGATCGTAGTAGTTCGCCAACCTCTCTAACTAACATACAATTTCACTTCACGGCACGGCCAAAAAAAAAGAAAGAGCTTCGCTCGGTTGGCCTTCCTACGCTGACGAATGCCTCCTTTCTCTTCTCTGAAGTCTACAACAAACAAGTGGGAGAGGCAGGATTCGAACCTACGTAGAAAAACTTCAACAGATTTACAGTCTGTCGCTTTTGACCACTCGGCCACTCTCCCCTTCCCGGGCCGAGGCCCCCCTCAATGGGTTCTAAGAAGGAGGGAATAAAAACCTGAATCAATCAAAAAGCTTATTGATTTGATTGAAGGGAACTAATACTATTAGCTTAGCTAGCGTTCCGGGAGAATCTAGTCATTTAGTCAGTTCAGTCAGATTGGAGCTTACACAGGATGGATAGAAAGCCTGGCTTCACCGGGCAATTCCGTCCCTTTCCAGAGGTCTCGACGAGCCTCGCGGGTTAACCACTGGCCCCACCTGCTTGTCCTTCCTATCGGACTTTACTGACGAAAGCTTCAACCCATCTTACTATACGATTGAATCCAAGATGTCCGAAGACGATGTGTTAAGCATATGAAATCTCCCTCCCTCCCCTCTGTTGAAACCACCAGAAGGAAAGATAGAAAGCATGATACGAGCCAGCGCAAGGGTGCGGAATAAGAACTGAATCCTTTTCTAAGCAGATTCCAAGTTCACTACTACCGATAAGCAATTCAATCCAGTTAGATTCCATTCCGAGAGAAAGAAAGGTTTAGGAAGATAGACTATCCGCCCCGGATGAGGCCACTCGGTTTCTCCCGATAACAGTTAGCCAAAGATAGAAGAAACCACGGCGGAGGCAACCAATCAAATTCGTACTATGAGAAGCAGCCAACCGTCTTTTTATCATTCCAATAGTAGAAAGAGCACAACTTTTCTTTATATACGATACCGATTCGATCAGTAAAAAGAGATGACAATAAAATCTCCGCTCCGCGGGCTGCTTTGTAGGGTAGGCCTATAGAAGCTTAGAATTCGCCTCTACTTGCCACATTAGATAGACCTGTACCAGAAGTCAATCAGAAGGAATTCCACCTATTCTGCCGAGTCAACACAGTAAAGTAGATCCACCGGAGAGAAAAGAGTTTCCGTGGCTTGGCTGTAAGCCGAAGCTGAGTTTAAGGGTGAGGTGCTTATGGGTCCCCTACCATAGTATCCCGGGTAAAGTGTTCAATCAGGAAATCCCTAGTCTTCGTCTTCGACCCCAGCATAAATCGTATTTCACTTCTCTTTCCTACTCCTTGTGTAGTTCTCCTTGGAAAAGGATGACTAATGGAATCCCTAGGTGCGGAATATGTTCTATCCGATGCAACATCCTATGTTCTATCCTATCCGATGCAACATCCTATGTTCTATCCATGCAAAACACATCCTCACGAAAGAATCAGTCTCTTATCACAAATGCTGGCAAGCTTAGAAAAGTAGAGTCGGGAAGAGACCGACAGGAAGGACAAGGGTCAGGTCTCTAAACCAGGTCTCTAAGCGTGCGTTCTTTTTCGAAGAATCCTGCACCCATGGGTATACGGCCTGGCAGGCCTTCCCTTTCCGCCGGAGCTTCGTGGGCGTTGCCCCGTTCCCCAATCAGATGTTTGGATGTGAGCTATACTCCGCGAGGAGCCAAACGGGCGTATGGCCTTGCCTTGCCATTTGACCTCTCTTCCCGTGTGACTAGGAATGCTCAGTGATGGACCTCTTAACCGGTTGGTTTCAGAATGCCTATACATAGGAAGGCACTTAGGTAGTTAACTAAGGCTCCGACACACACCCGCTGAACTTCAGGTGAGTGTGGAGAGAGGTTATGTAATCCATATCAGTAGATACTGGTGTGAGAGTACGACCAAGTAACCCTACCTCTAACTAGAGAGGAGTCATGGTTACCCGAAGTAAAAAAGTTCAATCACCAGCACCTAACCAACCGGATTACATGCCTCCGGAAGCAAAGGTCGCGATAATTCGCTCTCCTTGCTCGGATGGGAACTACCCATCCCGCTACTGGGGATTAACCCAGATGACGCCATTGCTATATTGTGGCAGAAAGTTCGAAAGATGGTGCTGGACCACTTAATTGATTTGTTGGGAAAGATTCAATCCAGCCACACTTCTCTTTACCAGTATGGCTACCTTGTTGCGAACGAAAGCGAACGGAGTCAGGAAAAACGAGGCAATCAATGTAAAGAATCCAAGAATCAAGACAAAAGAGCTTCTCTTGTCAGCATAACCGATAACACAACTGTACCCAGCATCACTACTAAAGAACGAGCTGCTTTCAGTCTACCCAATTCCTCAAGAACCCTTTGATTCTCAGCAGGAGGGACGATTTCACGCACAGCCAAAATCCCGCCTTCATCGCTGGAGAGAGAGGCAACATTCGACGCAACATGTACCAACTCAGTCGCTCCACCCCCACTGAAAAATCGGACAGCTGCTTCAATAACAGTAATACTAGTTTCCATTTTTAGGGAAGAGCCCAAAAATAAAAAAATATTCTAGTTCTAGCTATTTCTGCACCTTCTAATCGACCTGAACCCTCTCACCATTGACTAAAAAAAAAGATTGTAGTTTTGGATAGCTTTTTGAATTCGTGCATAAGGGATGTTTTGACGAATATCGTTTCCAACCTGTTTTAAATGATTATCCAAAGTGCTTTCTTTCAGTGGCGTTCCATTCGGATAAAATAGATATCCGCGGATCGCATTTAGATTTGCTAAAATGCTCTCCCTACTATACCCATCGTTGAGTAGAGCTATTTCGATTTTTTTTTCTATGAGCAGTTGTTTTTCGATTAAATCCGTATATGTTTTTGTTTCGATTTCATGATGTCTGCCAATGAAGTGAAAACGTAGTCGCCTTTCAAGCTCCATCTCTCGCTGGTGGTCGACCATAAGCGGCTGCTTCACCTCACCATCCCCTAGCGGGTCGGTTCGGTTCGCTTCACTCATTAGTGGCTGATCTAGCTCATGCCACAGGGCATGTTGTGGGACCTCGGGAGTCGCCGGTTGGCTAGTGGATGCCGGAATTTGTCCCCCCGAGCTCCCCTCCCCAGCCGGGAACATCATATGTATGGGCGCTGCTTCGCCAGAAAGTAGGTTCCACAAATGGAAACCCACCGTCAAAGCTTTTGAAGGGAAAGAACCCCCAAAGGCTAAATGGAATAATCTCTTTAGGGTTCGACTGAGAACCCAAAAAAAGACTTTTCCCAGGAGAAGTGGGAATTTCATATAAAATCAGTCTTTCTCCTATATAGGAGACCGCCTTCCCAAACTCAACTTAATCAATGGCACCAACAGCTGAAATAGCATAGGTTTTCCCATTTCTCTTTAGGGGATTCCTCTCTATTCCTTGTGTGGGATGATCCCTTCTAGCCGCCCGTAGCCCTGCCTCCAACCTTGAGCAATTCTTGTGTGACTTATGAATTCCATTTCCTCCACTTAACAGTAGAGTAACTTCCTTCCTCCGTTGCTTCAGAAAAGAGAAGAGCGCCAACGGCAAGAGCTAATTCAGCTAAATCAATGGCACGTGGGAGCCTTCCTAAAAGAAAGAATTGACTGACCTTGCTGCTTAGGACTTTTCTTCTCTAAAGTCTAAAGAGATTTCCCGCTGAGTACTCCCTCGTTAAGGAATGGTCGCTTATTGGTGCTGAGTAGGGTTACTGCAAAGTTTTCGTGTGATCGACTCCCGGGTTTCCTCTTGAAGCGGCGCAGCCCCCAAGTACCATTTGTCTCCAAGCCTATCTCCCACTTCCCATTGTGCGTTTGATTCCATCTCTCAATCGACGGACGATTTCTAAATGCTTTGGACCGGTGAGCGCTATGGACTAACTTCCTTACAGGCGGAGTTAGCAAAGGTACAGACAGTCCGATCTAGCTAGTGAGCAGAAGCGCTAATCACAAAAATAGCTCGTCAGTTAAGCTCTTCAGTGATGTCCCTCTCATCTGTGCTTGCCGCCTTTTCACCACGGTTGGCTGACTCCGGCTTTCCAGTCTTCTCTTTCCTGCGCGCTGGACGGATGCTAGCTCTTCTCTTTGCAAGAAGGTTTGTATGAGAAAGAAATTCAATTTATAGAGTGAGATTCGTGTGCAGCTGATGAAATAGCTAGGGTTGATGATATAACTCTAACAACGGTTATTGCTAAGACTGGTTTTTCTCTTCCGTCTGTGGGATTTGCCCTTCAAACAAGCCTATGAATAACATCAATGCCATTCATTCGAGGTGATAAGTTAAATTCTATCACATCACTTTGTGGTGTGGTATGCGGCGGAGTTAGTGTACCCGGGAGTTAAGTTTTACCAAGTATGCGATTCTGGGTGACGACATTGTCATCGCAGATCGATTGATAGCGGTACAATACCGAAAACTCATTGAACAACTTGGTCTATCTATATCTTTAAATAAAACCTTGTTGTCTGAGTCGGGTACCTGTGAGTTCGCTAAGCCTTTCATTCTTCGCTCGGGGGAGAAAGGCGGGAATTCCCCCTAGTAGGAGTAGTAGTCTTGGGCAGAGAACAGCCCTTTGTTATCTCGGCATCTATTACTATTCTTTTTAAGTAAAGAAGGTAAAGGCGTTCTTTCGCTTTCCTGGCGTATGTTGTCTTTTCGGAGCTAGCGAAGCAAGGTAGGAGTTCATACCCGACAAGATCCGAGATCAGAGCCATCAGTCAAGGAACTGATTGCCCTAAGCCGACGGTTTCGAATCCACATGGGAAAGAGCCGGTAGCGCAGGTTCGATTCCTGCTGGATGCACGTTCCACGTGCAGTTCAATATTTATGTGAGAACTTTTTTATTTGTTTACAGATTCTGCCCGTCGAATATTTACTCGCAAGAAGAAAGGTACGCAGTCACTCGTGCGAACTTCCATGTTTACTATTAAAAAGAAGATTGATCCTAATCAAATTAGATCTTCCCTAAAGGAAGCTTGCAAGCAAGGCCTTTCTGTCACTTTTAAGAGTAGTGAGCGAGCTAAAGCCAAGTCGAATAGTTGGCTTGGATCAAGAGGGCTCGGTCGAACCAGTTTTCATTCACTTCCTCCTCAGTCAGAGGGAGGGGTGTCACTTTAAGATAAGCTTTTTTCTCTATCGCATGCTGTCTTTCTTTGACACTCTTACCGGTCCCTCTTCTTCGATTGGTTAGGTTCGCTCTTCCTCTCTAGGATGGGTTCTCTCTCATTTTATGCTTTCTTCTCTCTGGCATGGTACCGTACCTCTTCTTCTTTTCACGGTCTCTCCGCAACGGGAAAGAAAGTGTGCCAAGTCTTGCTCTGGCTTGCCCAAAGCATTGAACATACAGAATTAAGGCATTACATTACATACCCAGGCGGAAATGGTACACTATCGATCCAAGCCGGATAGGGTTTACGATACCGATAAGATGGACGAGACACGTGGTGATGGAA